TAGTAAACCAAAACCACTCTCCTCCAGCTTGTTTGGCTTCAATTTCCCTTTTACAACACCAAAATAGAAGATCTAGTTACGATTGGAACTAAACTTTTGTATCTTCATCCATGGATCCTTAGTCATACTTATTCAATTGGAAGACTGGATCCAGTTCAAAAAAATTATGTTTCACGACTACATAATCCATTTTTATTTTTAATAAATAAAAATGGATTTATAATAGGACTTTGGATACAAATCGTGAGAATGTATGTTCTTCCTCAAATATGCTATTGAGAGGTAAAGGATTAAACCTTTTTAAGAAATAAAGTTTTTGATCGGAGTATGAAAAAACGGAGATACCCCTTCCCTTAACTATTTAAGTTTTTAATAGAACGAATCACACTTTTACCACTAAACTATACCCGCTACATATACATTATTGTATATAAATGGACTATTTGTCGAACAAAGGAGTGAGACGCAATCAAGATAGGATCCAAATTATGGTGTTGACGCATATTTAGTCCTGTTAGCCAGGGACTTAAAAGGGTAAAGGGCACAAAGCTTTTCAAATTTTCGAATTTTTTAAATAACATACATAAATTTCAATAAGACTATATATATATATCCCATATATCCTTGTTTTGTTGGATTGCTAGTATTTTCGGATTGAAGGGGTCATTGAAACTAGACAAAAAGAGGTATTGGCCTGGCCGGTACTTAACTAAGACCCGGCCCAGGCCGGGGGAATAAATCTTTCGTACAAAATCAAAGAAGTAGAAGTAAGGTATTCTTTCTATTGTATTGTAGATACTTGTTTCGAATCATTATCTAAATGTAATTCCTGATCAAATTCGTTATTTATTTACTCTGAACTTACTTATTTTATATTAATGAAAAATAGGAAATTCCTAATATAAAATTTTATAATTGCATTTAATTTATAATTTAATTATAAATAATTTATAATTTAATTATAAATAATAATTTATAAATTTATAATATAATATTAAAATAATTTATAATATTAATATATATGTAATTATATATGTAATAGTAATATATATTAATTATTAATTCATAATATTAATATATGAAAATTGAAAATAAAATAAAGAAAATATTGAATTCTCCGTAATTTCTTTAAATTAAATTATAAATTAAAGAAATTTTATTTTCCATTTGGAGTTTGGAGAGATGGCTGAGTGGACTAAAGCGTCGGATTGCTAATCCGTTGTACGAATTATTAGTACCGAGGGTTCGAATCCCTCTTTCTCCGCTCGCTCTGATTACTCGACCCGCTTGATACTTTCGATTTCGAACTTTCAAAAGGAATTGAAATTCCTTGAATTTATCATAGGTAAATTTATAGTATAGAATAGATAAAATAATAAGAAAAGTTTAGATTTAGAAAAAAAATTATTCCTCACGTCCAGGATTACGTCCTGGATCATTAGATAAGAATCCGAAGATGAAGAGAGAAACAAAGAATATCACTACTGTGTAAACAAAGAGTTTAAGACTAAGCATTACACAACCTCCAAAATAATCTTATTTTCAAAAAAAAAAAAGGGAATAGATTACTTATTTTTTCTTTATCAACACATCTATTATTTAATTTGTTTGTTTAATTTTACACGACCCCCCTGCAAAAAAATTCAATTTTGTAAAAGAAAGTCATTTTTACGAATTTCTTTGTATTGTATGTAATAAGATTTTTCTTTATTACTTACAACTTAAAAAAAAACTTCTTGTCATATCGACAATTAGGCATCGTACGGGACCTAGACCCAGTAAACTCTTTGCTCACTGAAAGGTGAGAACGAGTAAATAAGCTAATCCAAATTAATCTTTGCGGTTATTTAATATTTTTAATATTATATTATTTAATATTATATTAATATACAATAATTGAAATTTTTGAATCGAAATCGAGGGTTTATAATAATAATGTAATACTTAGTCGATCTTATTCATTTTTTTCGAATTTTATTATCGAATAAATCATGAATCGATTTGGATTTGGCAAAATGAGTCTATTTGGCAAAGTATTAAAAATTTTATCGAAAACTTACAGCAGCTTGCCAAACAAAGGCTAATAGAAAAAAGAAAAGAGGTATAACAGGCATAACATCTACGATTGGATTGAAAACCGCATAAGCTTCGGGCAATTTGGCAAAGAAAAAACTGTTCGAATAAAGGACAGAATTAAGACAGATATAGATTAAGCTAAAGATATTAAGCATAACAAACATTTCGTTCTTGTGTATTAGATAATTTTATTTTGATTGAATTATTTTTATAAGGGAAAAATGAAAAAGAAAGGAATTCTACTTTCATACATTATCTTAATTGAATTCTATATAATGATCAATGAATTTTTTACATTACATTATTTTTACATTACATTATATATATAATTTATATGTCTTAAATCCTAGCAACAAAAATATGCTACATATGTATTTCATATGTATTTATTATGTATTACATATTATGTAATGTACTTTTTTGGGTATTTTTTTTGGGGGGGGGTTGACCAATAACTAATAAGACTAGTAGTCTTTACTAGTGCCAAATGCTAAAGGATAAAAATGGGGCGTGGCCAAGCGGTAAGGCAGCGGGTTTTGGTCCCGTTACTCGGAGGTTCGAATCCTTCCGTCCCAGATCCTATCTATCAGAAACAGAAGATAGGATCACACTGTATCCCACATAAAACAAAAAAAAAATCTTTAAGAGAACAAAAAGTTGTTCTGAATTCTTAGAATGTATTTTTTTTTTTCATTTTTAATTAAAATTATTTTTTGGTTTATCATTCACATTTAGAATATGCTCGTACTATGTTATATTGTTATATTAATTTTTAAGTTAGTTACCCATTTAACTAAATTGAATATAACATATTCATCAAATGTGAATTATCACATAATGCATTCTTAATTGCAGCGTGAAACAAAGACATCCCTCTTCCCTTCCACACAACGCCTAAAGTAAAAAATCGGTATCCCAATTTGGAGATGATACTAAAGAATAGCGAGTTTTTGTTACTAATTTAATCAGTTTCATCATCAGTCTTAGAAAACCTCTAAAGTTGTGGTATGGTAACAAAATAGGAGAATTGTCGGAATTCCATTTCTTTCTATCTTATATCTTAGATTTCTCGATTTATCAAATAAAAATTATTGGAAATATATGTTTGTAAATCTATGTAATGTAAAGTAAGGATTGGGGGAAATTAGTATATTTCATATACTTGTACTTGAATTGAACTTTTTTATGAAATTGATGGAAAAATTGTCGAACCTGAAGTAAAACAAAATAAAAAAAAATCCATATACCATATAACCATAAAAAATCCATATGATCATATCATATAAAATAAACAAGGTAAAGTCCTATACTCATATATATACTCATTATATATATAATTGTAATATGTTTAATAATTAATATGTTTAATAATATTTAATATTTTTTTTTATGAACTCTTGGTTGGTACTTGAAAAAGTATGATAAATCAATAGTTTCTAGAAATTTACGACCTTTTGTTTTGGGGTCGTTGGACGAGTTTATTTGATTAATAATGGATTTTGCTCCAGTTTTTTAAACTAAACATATTCAATTAAAATTAATCAATTTTAGTTTTATAGTTTTTTTGTTTGTTATATTATATAAATATGTATCCTTCATGATTGACCATCCTGAACAATCTGTTGGAGATGTAAATGAGTCTTTAGCAAACGTTTTTTTTTTTTTTAATATGTTTTATTCATTATGATAGAATATCGAGGTAAATAAATTTGATCATTCTTACTGAACTTTATCCTTATCCCAGATTCGCAAAAAGTGTATAGAATACTTTTCTATCCATAGGTAGAAACTATCCATAGGTAGTAAAGTATGGACTATTATATACTGCTTGTTGAGCCAATGACTATTCATGATTACACATATTAAATGAAATTTATTTAACCTTAAATATATTTCATCATGGTTTGAAATTCAATTGAATTTCATTTTTTTTTTTTTAGAGGAATGTTATGGTAAAACTTCGTTTGAAACGATGTGGTAGAAAGCAACGTGCGACTTGAAGGACATGATCGGCTGTGGATTTTTACATCCACCATTTTCCATAAAAATGAGGATGCTCTTGTCTCGACATAATTTGTTCTGTTCCATTAGGAATCTAATTTGTCTTAGATTGATAGTACGTGATGGAGCTCGAGTAGAAAAGATTGATTTATTTATCAAGGGGAAGAATCTAGGGTTAGTGCTAATCAATCAATAAGTTAGACCAACTTTGTAAATATATCCTCAATATCAATAAAAAAAAATCGAAAGGTTTAAACTTGAAACAAGTAAAAAAAAAAAGTTTTTTTCGATAAAAAGAAAGGTGTATCCTAGGAAATCAATTCTTCGTATTCCATTTATATTTATATAGATTATATAGAATAAAATAACAAAAAACAAAAGGTATGTTGCTGCCCTTTTGAAAAGGAGTAAGGATCACCGAAGTAATGTCTAAATCCAATGATTTTATAAAGGAAAGATAAAGGATTCCGGAACAAGGAAACACTATTTTCAATTGTCTCAAGAAAGGGATCAGAATAATTGACTCGGGATGAGACAAACAAAAGAGGTTAGAGACGGCTCAATAAATGTTTAAGGATTCCCCCGGGACTATGTCAGAATTACCCAACTTGAGTTATGAGTACGAATAAAATTTTTTTCTCGAGTTCGAGCCGTATGAGGATAAAACCTCTTATACGTTTCTGGGGGAGATTGTTTATGTGCATCTATCCCAATGAGCCATCTATCGAATCGTTGCAATTGATGTTCGATCCCGACGAGAAGGGAGAGATCTTCGAAAAGTGGGTTTTTATGATCCGATAAATAATAAAACTTATTCAAACGTTCCTGCTATTCTATATTTCCTTGAAAAAGGTGCTCAACCAACAGGAACTGTTTCTGACATTTTTAGGAAAGCAGATTTATTTAAATTTAAAGAAAAAATTTCGAGTTAATTAGTTAAAATTAAAAGAAAAAAGACCAAAATAAAATAAAGAAAAAAGGGGGGGAGGAATAAATATATATATAGTGTAATTATTTACCTACAATTTATTATCTATAATTTGTCCTTTTCCTGTTATAGGAATCCAGCAACAAACAAGGAATTAATCTTGTTTATCCTTTATTGATTGAATAAACCTGTCTGTCTTTATCTCTTCCTTATTTTATAAAAATTTCTGATTTATTTATATTTTTTTTTGTTTGTGCCAATCCAACAAAAATCTTTATTTGATTTACTTCAGTTTTTTATTCGTTTTATCACCATTCTAGTCATATTTATATTGACAATGTTATATTGAACAAATATAATTGATCGTAGATAAAGAAATCTCTTTATCCTGACCCTATCCTATATTGTATTATTGGATTTGGTTTTCAATTCACTTCAGTCAAATGACGGGTTTGTATTGCCGGGTTTACTGTCATATAAGATGTGTGTTTTTTTTTTCTTAACTTGGGTTAATTGGGTTAAATAAAAAAATGTAATGTATATGTATAAAGAAATGTATAAATAAATATAAATAAACGATTGGTCCGTCGGAATTTTGGCATTTCTATTAGGAATTTGGTGTTTTTTACTATGATCTATACATTTTTTTATAATTGATCAATAAATCAACAAGAAAGATTTGTTCTTAATTCAATGTTTTGATGGGGTCGCGCAGTCTAATTCAATTGGTTTTTTATTTTGATCGTATCTACATATCCAACTTTTGTTTTGAAGGGTTGGGTTGCTAACTCAACGGTAGAGTACTCGGCTTTTAAGTGCGACTATGATCTTTTACACATTTTGATGAAGCAATAAATTCGTCCAGACTTTTGGTAGAGTCTATAAGACCACGACTGATCCTCAAAGGTAATGAATGGAAAAAGCAGCATGTCGTAATACGTAATATAAGAAAATAATAATAAAATAATAGATTTATTATTTTATTTTCATTGAAAAAATTTCAAATTAAAATGAAAGTGAAATTAAGAATTTCTCCTTACTCAATTCTTACAATTTTTTTGGTAGGGAAGTGGACAAATTCAAATTTATAGTTTGGTCTAGTGAATAAATGGATAGAGCTTCATGGCTCCAATTCCAATTCTGATAAACCAAAAAGCAACGAGCTTATGTTCTTAATTTGAATTAAATGATTACCCGATCTAGTTAGACGTTAAAAATGGATTAGTGCCTGGTACGGGAAAGGATGGGGTCTCCCGTGAGGAGACCATTGATTCTTTTTTTTTTTTTATGAATCCTAAATATTGATTATTATGGGTTAGAGACGAATGTGTAAAAGAAACAGTATACTGATAAAGATAATTAATTCCAAAATCAAAAGAGCAATCAGGTTGCAAAAATAAAGGGTCATTATCCTCTTGTAATTATAATTATAACGAAGATAAACCATTTTTGATAGAAAAAGGGGAGTAAAAAAACCTATTGATTGGATTCCCTCTTTCCTTTACAGGTTTTTTATTATTATTGTATTTATTATTATTGTATATATACATAATCTTCTTTATTATACATAATACACAATACTCTGTTTTGACCATATTGCACTATGTATCAGTTATTTTATAACTCAAGAAGTTCCTTCTACCTCTGCTTCACGTGGAAATATAAATGGAAGAATTACAAGGATATTTAGAAGAAGATAGATCTCGGCAACAACAGTTTCTATATCCACTTCTCTTTCAAGAATATATTTACGTATTTGCTTATGATCATGGGTTAAATAGTTCAATTTTTTATGAACCCCAAAACTCCTTGGGTTATGACAATAAATTTAGTTCAGTACTTGTGAAACGTTTAATTATTCGAATGTATCAAAAAAATTATTTGATTTATTCGGTTAATGATATTTACCAAAAGATATTTGTTGGGCATAACAATTATTTTCATTTTTTTTCTCAGATTCTATCTGAAGGTTTTGCAGTCATTGTAGAAATTCCATTTTCGCTGCAGTTAATATCTTCTCTTGAAGAAAAAGAAATACCAAAATCTCACAATTTACAATCTAGTCATTCAATATTTCCTTTTTTAGAGGATAAATTGTTGCATTTAAATTATCTGTCCGATATATTAATACCCTATCCCGTCCATATGGAAATCTTGGTCCAAATGCTTCAATCCTGGATCCAGGATGTTCTCTCTTTACATTTATTGCAGTTCCTTCTCCACGAATATTATAATTGGAATAGTCTCATTATTCCGAAAAAATCTATTTACGTATTTTCAAAAGAAAATAAAAGACTATTTTGGTTCTTATATAATTTATATATATATGAATACGAATTTCTATTAGTGTTTCCTTGTAAACAATCCTCTTTTTTACGATTAATATCTTCTGGAGTCCTTCTTGAGCGAATACATTTTTATGTCAAAATAGAACATCTTGGAGTGTGCCGAATTTTTTGTCAGAAGACTCTATGGATTTTCAAGGATCCTTTCAT